CAAAGAGACTAAAACAAAGTAAATACTAAAAATCTTAGCTTGAATAATTGCCCAAGACCAAAAGGTATCTCTAGTTCCACACACTAATATTTTAAATAAAACTACCTGGGCTACACGCATAAAGAAATTAATTCAGCCTTAATAGAAAGTAAATTTAGAGGCACTCAGTGAAGCAACAATAATAAAAACTCACGGATGTCTCCAGAAGAAAATGATAAAACACCAGCAGAAAACTGGCCATGCTGAGTAAAAGAAAATAAATACAAGGAATAAACAGCCCTTAACACAACAGATAAAAATAATAAAAGCTTTAGAAAAGCCCCATAAGCAACCAAAGAACTAATTAATAAGATTTCCCCCAATAAATTCAAAGAAGGTGGCGCAGCTATGTTGGAAGAACACAACAAAAACCACCACAATGAAACTCTGGGAATTAAATTCAACAACCCCTTATTTAAATAAATACTACGACTATGAGTGCGCTCATACCTCATATTGGCCAAGCAAAAAAGACCTGAAGAGCAAAGGCCGTGAGAAAGCATGAGCACTAAAGCCCCGTAAAACCCAAGAACACTAAGGGTCATAATGCCAGATAAGGCAAGCCCCATGTGTGCAACAGACGAATAAGCAATTAGCATCTTCATATCACTTTGACGAAGACAAACCAAAGAAATCACCACTCCCCCCAATAATGAAATAATAATAATAAATAAGTTGTACTTAAGCCCTGCCGAAATAAATAATTTAGAAAGGCGCAGCAGCCCGTAACCCCCCAACTTTAATATTACCCCTGCCAAAATTATTGACCCCGAAATAGGGGCCTCTACGTGAGCCTTAGGTAACCATAAATGGATAAAATACATAGGAATTTTAACAAAAAATACAGCATTAATACAAAGGTACAAAAATAGCCCACCAAAATCCCTAAATAAGTTAAAAATCAATGTCTTAAAATTTCAGTAAACATAAAAAACCCCAACTATTATTGGCAATGAAACTAACAAAGTATAAAACAATAAATAAATCCCTGCCTGTAATCGCTCGGGTTGATTGCCTCAGCCAATAATTAGCAATAAAGTAGGAATAAGGCTTACCTCAAAAAATAAATAAAATATGAATAAATTAAGAGACAAAAACACCAGATATAGTCTAATAAAAAGAAAAATTAAAATCAACATAAAATATTGCCAATAAAACCCCGTCTTATAGATTTCATAACTGGCTAAACTCATTAAAAAAATAATCCAAATACTCAATAATATAAAAGTGTACCTCATTAAATCATATGAAAAAATATAGCTCAAATCTGTTATTAAAGTCGAAAAATTAAACTTAAAAATAAAAATAAACCTTATAATACCAAAAATTAATGATACCGCCCAATAGGCCATACCCAACATAACACTGGGGATTAAAAACAAAGAAAATAATAAAATTATCATAAACTATCAAGGCTCATCAAATTACCAGTATTGTGAGCTCGAACCATCCTCACCAACAATGAAAGGCCCAGGGCCCCCTCACAAACTGTTATAGTCAAAAAAATTATACATAAAAAAAACTCCACATTAAAACTCAATAAATAAATAAACAGTATAGAATACAGGGATAAAACCGCAGATTCCAAACTTATTAATATCAACAAAAAATGAGTTGGCTTCATTCCATACCTAATTAGCCCCATAAAAAATATAAACATAAAAGAATAAGTATAAATTATCATTAAGTTTTAATAATTTAATAAAAATACTGATCTTGTAAATCAGAAATAAGAAAGCCTCTTTTAAAACTTCAGGAAAAGATGTTCATCACCTCTCAACAATCTCCAAAATTATTATTTTAACTAAACTACTTCCTGAAATCACTGAGATTCTGCTATCCCTAAGATGAAGACTATCCGCGACATTTCTAATAATCACTCACCCCCTGGCCCTGGGGGCCGTACTAATAGGGCAAACCATCATTATCGCCCTGACCTGTAGGCTTTTTAACATAACCGCCTGATTCAGATATATTCTATTCCTAATTATAGTAGGAGGGATACTTATCATATTCATCTACATAACCAGTGTTGCTTCTAATGAAAAATTTAAACTACCCAATAATAAAATTATTGCGGGTGTAATTATACTCATAACTCTGCCCGCACTATTAAGTTGCCAGGAAAACTTTATTAAAAATACTAACGTCCAAGACACATTTATTAACCCATTTAATCTAATTAGCCTTACCAAATACTACATTTTCCCTATAAACCAAACACTTATGTTCCTAATAATCTACCTGCTTTTCGTTCTTATCGCTAGAGTAAAAATTGCTAAAATCAAAAATAGCTCCCTCCGAAAAAAATAATGATAAAACACCTCAAAAAGAACCCTATCATAATCGCCATAAATAACACCCTAGTAAATTTACCCACACCATCAAATATCTCGAGAATATGAAACTTTGGTAGACTTCTAGGAATATGCTTAATAATTCAAATTATCACCGGAATTTTTCTAGCAATACACTACTGCCCAAATATTAACATAGCATTCAATAGAGTGTCTCACATCTGCCGAGATGTAAATACCGGATGATTGATTCGTGCCCTTCATTCTAACGGAGCCTCCTTCTTTTTTGTATGCCTATACACCCATGTAGGACGAGGTATGTATTATGGGTCTTTTCGCCTTCTAGAAACATGAATATCAGGAGTAACCATCCTATTCGTAACAATAGCAACAGCCTTTCTAGGATATGTCCTACCGTGAGGACAAATGAGATTTTGAGGAGCCACAGTCATTACAAACCTACTTTCTGCCATTCCATACCTAGGCGCCTCAATTGTTCAATGAATCTGAGGAGGCTTCGCAGTAGATAACGCGACCCTAAGCCGATTCTTCACACTACACTTTTTACTGCCGTTTATCCTTAGAGCAATAGTAATAATTCACCTAATTTTCCTGCATCAAACAGGATCAAGAAATCCCATAGGACTAAATAGAAATACTGACAAAGTCCCATTTCATCCCTACTTTACTTACAAAGACTCAATTGGATTCATTGCCCTGGCATTCATCCTAACCATACTATCTCTAAAGAGGCCCTACCTACTAAGAGACCCAGACAATTTCATCCCCGCCAACCCACTAGTTACACCAATCCATATTCAACCAGAATGATATTTCTTATTTGCCTACGCAATTTTACGATCCATCCCAAACAAGCTGGGAGGGGTAATCGCCCTAGTTATATCAATTGCTGTACTTTATATTATCCCCTTTATGTACAACAAGACCTTCCAAAGAAATCAATTTTACCCTGTAAATAAACTACTATTCTGATCATTCGTAGCTATTATTCTACTACTCACCTGAATTGGTGCACGACCAGTAGAAGACCCATTTATCCTTACAGGGCAATCTCTTACCATTATATACTTTGCATATTTCGCCATTAGATCGTGGGCCTACAAAATATGAGACCTCGTAGTATTCAAACACTAGCCAATGAACTTGAACAAGTGTATACTTTGAAAGTATAAAATAGAGTATAGCCTCTATTGGCTTGTACTAAATTTTATCCACTAAATCAAACAAATAAAGAGGGAAAACAGGCCCAAGTTAAACATTAATATATTAAAAGAAACTGGTAAATAGCTCTTCCAAGCCATATATATTAGCTTATCATAACGATACCGCGGAAGGCTCCCACGAATTCAAACCCATAAAAAAATAAAAAAAACAAGCTTAAAATAAAAGCTTCAGCAAGATATATCGCCCCCAAACAAAACAAGACACCTAATAAGACCCATAAAAATAATGTTAGAGTACTCAGATAAAAAAATCAAAGCAAAACCCCCTCTGCTATATTCAATATTAAACCCAGAAACAATTTCAGACTCTCCCTCAGCAAAATCAAACGGAGATCGATTAGTTTCAGCTAAACTAGACACAAATAGTATAACCCCTATAGGCAAAAGTACAAAAATAAATCACACATACTCCTGATACTTCCTTAAATCCCTGATCTTAAACCCCGTAATCATCAATATAAAAGACAACAAAATTAAAATTAACGAAACCTCATAAGAAATTGTCTGAGCAACTGCACGAATTCTGCCCAGCATAGAATAATTAGAATTTGAGGATCAACCCGCCATTATAACTGTGTACACTCCAAGCCTTGACACCCTTAAAAAAAACATGAAAGACAAGCCAAATCTCAAAAAAAAAGAACACAAGGGTAAACTAATCCACAAAATCAAAGACAAAAACAAATTAATAATAGGAGAAATATAAAATAAAATATAATTAGACATGTACCTAAAAGATTGCTCCTTAGAAAAAAGCTTAACAGCGTCACCAAAAGGCTGTAGCAGCCCAATATACCCCAGCTTGTTTGGCCCCTTACGAGCATGAATATACCCTAGAACCTTTCGCTCCAACAAGGTCAAAAAGGCCACCCCCACCAAAACGCACACCACAATAATAACCCAAGAAATAAAAACTAACAGAGAATCAATTAGTATCAAGTATTGCCTGTAAAACAAATTACATACATAAATTCTAAATTTACTGCACTATTCTGCCAAAGCAATAACATCACCCTTAAACTAAATTATTAACCTATTACTTGGTCCTTTCGTACTAAAGTAATATCAATCTCATCGAGATAGAAACCGACCTGGCTCACGCCGGTCTAAACTCAGATCATGTAAAATTTTAAAAGTCGAACAGACTTAATTTCGTAGCTTCTGCACCACAAATTAATTTTAATCCAACATCGAGGTCGCAACCCTTTTTATCGATTAGAACTCTAAAAAAAGATTACGCTGTTATCCCTAAGGTAATTTTCTCTTATAATCTAAATTTCAGGATCATAGGCCCATAAATAAATGTAATTTACATAAAAAAAGTTCTTTAAATTTTTCTGTCACCCCAACAAAACAACCGCTCATATTAAATGTATAAAACCCTATGCACCCAACACAAACAACGTTATAAAACTCTATAGGGTCTTCTCGTCTTCGATGAAAATTTAAGCTTTTTTACTTAAAAATAAAGTTCTATACAAATTAACCAGAGACAGCTGGTTTCTCATCAAACCTTTCATTCCAGCTTTCAATTAAAAAACTAGTGATTATGCTACCTTAGCACGGTCAAAATACCGCGGCTATTTAATACCTCATTGAGCAGGCCAGACCTTAAATTATAATCAAAAGGCCATGTTTTTAATAAACAGGTGAAAACCATATTTGCCGAGTTCCTTAAATCAACCTTGCAAAATAAACAATACAACTACATCTATCTATACTAATACTATCATTATTACCCGTTAACCTCATTATTAACATTACCTCAATACCAAAGTAAATTAAGCTCAAATAAAAATCATTCTGAACAAATAATCTGTTTTAACACACAATAGAAACTTCTATTCCTACCAACTATTTAAACCAATGCCATTATACTAAGTCTAAATAAAAGCTCATCCCCTTATCTATTAATACATTTTTCAATCACTTCAATGACTAGAAGCTCAAAATACCACATAAAAAATTAAATTTTTTTCTTGAGGAACCAGATATATTTAAAATCGACTAGCGTTTCACATCTATATTTACATTATAGATCATTATTCAACATAAAACTACTATAAATATAGCTCTTTTAAATTCGGGATATTTAAATATTTAAATTAAAATAAATAGCCCCTGATACACAAGGTACGGCAACCAAAGCCTTCTTTTAAACTACATGTAATTTTCTCTCTCGATACTATTAATCTATCGCAAAATAATTTTTTCTCTTATAATTTAACCAAAAATACCTTTTATTAATTACCCCTCAAATACAAAACCTGCAAATCATTAACATCAAACTATATTGATAACAATATTCCTTTTAGTGTAAATAAAAAACTCTACAAGCTTTAGTCTGACTTTCCAGATACACTTTCCAGTACACCTACTATGTTACGACTTATTTCACTTTAATGAAAGCGACGGGCGATATGTACATACTCCAGAGCTTAAATCACTAAAGGAAATCCCTCCAATTACTATCAAATCCGCCTTCGAGGCCCTCTTAAAGGCCTGTCCGAAATTTAAACCATTGTAACCCACCTCTTCTGAAATATAAGCTACATCTTGACCTGAATTCTTCTCAAAATAGAAGTCTTGAACATTAAATTTCTTAGAAAATGTTCAACCACGGCGATATATAAACTAATTAAATCAGTCTTAAAAATCGTGGATCATCAATCACAGGGCAGGTTCCTCTGAACAGACTAGAGTACCGCCATTGCTCCTAATTTTCAAGACCATAACTACTACTAATTCAGCTAAACTTTAACACTTAACATAATAGGGTATCTAATCCTAGTTTTATAAAAAATTTCAAAGCTTTATAATTAATAACTAATAAAAGATAAAATTTCACCTAATAACCCTTAATTTAAATTATCCTAATTAAACTAACTTAAACTGACAAATTAAACATAGAACGGTTTGTTTAACCGCTACTGCTGGCACAAACTGGGTCCATTCCTCTTATTGCTTCCTATATCTTGAATTACCAAATTATAAAAAATTAGTTACTGTAAGCACAAATCAATAAAACTAATCTATAGTTCAAACTCTCTACCGCTAAAACTTACATTTAACCGAGCAATAAATGCTTAATCAAAGCAAAGCTGCTTTGCCCCCAGAAACCGACACATGACATTATTTTCTTTCCTGCTCGTAAGAAAAAAAATGTAGGGCCCGTGTATCTGGTGAAAAACGGCCGCGAGGCGGGTGAGCCCCTCTTTATTTCTAATTTTTACTAAAATATAATCATTTCAGCTAAATTACTTTAATTACTTCTATAGCAATAATTAACTATATGACATTGTATATATTTAACCATAAGGTGAAATATAATTTATAAAATAAAAAATTCTATGTATAGTTAAAATACTAGAGCTTATTCATTGTCAAGTAAAGTAGGTTTTTTTTTTTTTTTTTTATTAAATTTAATTTTTTAATAAAAATTTATGTGATATATATTTATACTATTGTATTATTTAAATATAAAATACTTATATTATTGATATATATGTATTATATATATATATATAAAATATATTATTATATATATATATATATATTATTATTATATATTTAATAATAAAAAGAAATCTAAAATAATAATTCAGTAAAAATTTAATATTATATATAATATACCCCTTACTATTAATTATAAGAATTTAATATTCCTTTTTTTTTTTTCTTTTTCTTCGTATAACCTTCAAAGTTTTCTATAGTTTTAACTATATTCATCAGACCTTATATATATATAAGTTGATTTAAATTTACATTTTAAATTAAAACATTAAATATTATATCCCCTATTATATATTAATAACTTATTAATTAATAACTTATATTAATAAATAAAACATTATTAATAATGTATAACATTAAAATATGGTATAGAAAAAGCAAGCTGACGGAAAGTTAGAGCCAAATTTTAGAACTGGTAACTTTTCAAATAGTCATTTTTTCAAAAATTCTAAAATTTTTAAAATTTTCAAAAAAAATGCAAAATTTTGCACGAAAATGACAAAAAATGCCAAAAAAAGGGCCAAAAAAAAAAAAAAGGGGGGGGGGCAAAAATTACTGGTAACTTTTCAAATAGCAAAAAAAAAATTCCCTTGACAAAAGTGGCGAAAAAATTTTTGTGTCATACGAAGTTGCTTTTACATAAAAGTATGAAAATAGAGAGCCTGATTAAAGGGCCATTTTGATAGAGTGGATTATGTGTTGCTCACCTCTATTAACTGGGCAATTTTATTTATTCTATGCCAACCTTGAGCGCTACTATCGCGCCGGGGTTATAGATTAAAAATTCCCTATAGTCCTGAGACGTCGGGGCAAGAGTGATTAAATCCACGAAACAGTATCGAGCCAGAGCTGCTTGAAAGCAACCAATAGCCTTGGGGTGACAGGGTGAAATCGGTTAATTTCGTAGCAAAAGCTGATAGAATGAGGATTCGCCTATAGTCCTGAGACGTCGGGGCAAGAGCGATTAAATCCACGAAACAGTATCGAGCCAGAGCTGCTTGAAAGTAACCAATAGCCTTGGGGTGACAGGGTGAAACATTTTTAGTACACATTTTACAGCGATAAGCTGCCCCTTGAAAATCAAAGTTTCACGTACATAATATACTAAAACGTAAAAAGATAAGCTAAATAAGCTCCTGGGTTCATACCCCATTCATAAAGGTTATAATCCTTTTCTTTTTAGTGTATACTCATAAAATAGGCTTCTTAATTCTACTAATCTCTGGTACAATAATAACCATCTCCTCGCCCTCCTGATTCTCAGCATGAATCGGGCTAGAAGTCAACCTACTCTCATTTATCCCACTAATTAAAAACAAAGACAACACCCTTTCATCAGAAAGAATAATTAAATACTTCATCACGCAAGCTCTAGGGAGGATAATCGTTATCTTCTCCATTATTACAATACATATTAGGCCCAATGTATCTATAATATTAAACATGGGACTTTTCCTAAAGTTAGGGGCTGCGCCCCTCCACTCATGATTCCCCGAGGTAATAGCAGGCCTAGACTGAACATCAGCCCTTCTCCTAATAACTTGACAAAAAATCGCACCTATAGTTCTAATTATATACTCAACAGGAGACAAATATATCACATCAGTATTCATTATTGCCTCCTCAATAATAGGAGGATTGCTGGGCCTAAACCAAACAAACTTACGAAAAATCTTGGCCTACTCAAGCATCAACCACATTGGATGAATACTTGCGGCCTTAACTAACTCTTGAACAGTGTGAACTACCTATTTCCTAGCCTACTCTCTTATTAATATAACAATTATCTATATTCTAAAAAATTTTAAAATATCATCAATTAATCAAATAATTAAAATAAAATCAAGACCAATAATTAGCTCTATAACAACTATAAATATCTTGTCCCTGGGTGGGCTGCCCCCTTTCCTAGGCTTTCTACCGAAATGGCTCACAATCACGCTCATAACCCATAACAACCTGCCATTCCTAACAATTCCACTTATCGTATTCACCCTAATGTCCTTATTCTACTACTTGCGAATAACCTTTAACTGCCTAATAATAATTACAGAAAGCTCCGTAATATCAACAAAGCCTAAAATAAACTTCATCCTAATAGTAAACAATTTTATCTTATTAAGATCCCTGCTAATAACACCAGTCCTAATTCTTATCTTCTAAGAATTTAAGTTAAAAAAACTATTGACCTTCAAAGTCAAATTTAAGAGATACCTTAATTCTTAAATTATGGGGCCTAGCCCTCCTTTAGATTTGCAATCCAAAATCCTTATAGAATACACAATTGATAAAGGGAATTACCCGTTCGTAAATTTACAGTTTACCGCCTTACTCAGCCACTTTACCGAACAAATGATTGTACTCCACCAATCACAAGGATATCGGCACACTCTACTTCCTATTCGGAGCATGATCCGGAATAGTCGGAACATCAATAAGATTAATTATTCGGGCTGAACTGGGGCAACCAGGAGCACTAATTGGAAACGACCAAATCTACAACTCAATTGTAACTGCCCATGCTTTCGTAATAATCTTCTTCATAGTCATGCCAATCATAATTGGGGGATTTGGAAACTGACTCGTCCCCCTAATAATTGGTGCCCCTGACATAGCTTTCCCGCGCCTAAATAACATAAGATTCTGACTACTCCCCCCATCTCTAACCCTGTTAATCATAAGAAGAATTATTGATAAGGGGGCAGGAACGGGATGAACAGTTTACCCGCCGCTCTCAAGGAACATTGCCCATGAAGGCGCCTCAGTAGATCTCGCCATTTTTAGACTACACATGGCAGGGATTTCCTCAATCTTAGGTGCTATTAACTTCATCTCAACCATCATCAACATACGCCCAGAGGGGATAAACTTTGATCAAATGCCCCTCTTCGTGTGAGCAGTAAAAATCACTGCCGTTTTACTACTCCTCTCACTTCCCGTACTCGCAGGGGCTATCACTATACTACTGACAGATCGAAACATTAATACTTCATTTTTTGACCCCGCTGGAGGAGGAGATCCAATCCTGTACCAGCACCTATTCTGATTTTTTGGCCATCCTGAGGTATACATCCTAATCCTGCCAGGTTTCGGGATAATTTCCCATATCATTAGGCAAGAAAGAGGAAAAAAAGAAGCCTTTGGAGTATTGGGAATAATCTACGCAATAATCGCCATCGGACTACTCGGATTCGTTGTTTGAGCCCACCACATATTCACTGTAGGAATAGATGTTGACACCCGAGCGTATTTCACGTCTGCAACAATAATTATTGCCGTTCCAACAGGAATCAAAATTTTTAGATGGCTTGCCACTTACCACGGGGCAAATATTAAGTTTACCCCCTCATCCTTGTGATCCCTAGGATTTATTTTCCTATTCACCATAGGAGGATTGACCGGAGTGGTCCTAGCTAACTCATCAATCGACATTATTCTCCACGACACCTACTACGTAGTGGCCCACTTTCACTATGTCTTATCAATAGGGGCCGTATTCGCAATCATTGCTGGAATCATCCAATGATTCCCCCTATTTACAGGAATCACCCTTAATAATAATTACTTAATCACCCAATTCATCACAATATTTATCGGGGTAAATTTAACCTTCTTCCCACAACATTTCCTTGGATTAAGTGGCATGCCTCGACGATACTCAGACTACCCAGATGCATATTTAATATGAAACACAATTTCATCAATTGGAAGGCTAATCTCCATACTTAGAGTAATATATCTAATATTTATTATCTGAGAAAGATTCCTATCCAAACGAATTAACCTAACAAGGCTTCATACTACATCAAGTTTAGAATGACTCCAATTCTTCCCCCCAGCGGAACACTGCTACGCGGAACTGCCAGCAGTATCAAACTTCTAATATGGCAGAATAGTGCATTGGACTTAAACCCCAAAAATAAAGCTTACACTTTTTTTAGAAATTTGCACCTGAAAAACCCTAATACTTCAAGATAGGGCATCCCCCTTAATAGAGCAACTAACATTCTTTCATGACCACGCTATAATAATTCTCATTGTTATCACTGTCCTAGTAGGACAAATCCTCGTATCAATACTGTTCAACAAATTTTCTAATCGATTTCTCCTTGAAGGACAAACAATTGAGCTAATTTGAACCATCCTGCCTGCAATCATCCTAATTATAATTGCACTCCCATCTCTACGACTTCTTTATATTATAGACGAAATATTGGCTCCTATAATTACTATCAAAATTATGGGCCACCAATGATACTGATCTTATGAATACTCAGACTTCAAATCAATCGAATTTGATTCATACATAATCCCCCAAACCAGTAACAATCATACATTCCGCCTACTTGATGTAGACAACCGAATAACGGTCCCCTTCAATACACCGACTCGTATTATTGTATCCTCAGCAGATGTAATCCACTCTTGGGCCGTCCCCTCTTTGGGCATCAAAATTGATGCCACCCCAGGACGCCTTAACCAATCCCACTTTAATATCAGCCGAACTGGCCTATTCTTCGGCCAATGCTCAGAAATTTGCGGAACTAACCACAGATTCATGCCAATTGTTATTGAAAGAGTTTCTCCTAAAAGCTTCATTAAACTTATTAATAAGTTAGACTCATCAGATGGCTGAAAGAAAGCAATGGTCTCTTAAACCAATCCATAGTAAGTAACGCCTACTTCTGATGGAAAGTTTAGTTAAACTATAACATTAGCTTGTCAAGCTAAAATTATTTAAATAAATAACTTTCCATACCACAAATATCCCCTATCAGATGGATTATAACATTCACGGCATTCTCCACAATCTTCTTAATCATAACAATCTTAAACTACTACATATTTATATACAAATCAACCAACCACGACATTAACCCTCGAAAAAATATCCCATCCTGAAAATGATAGCCAACCTATTCTCATCTTTTGACCCTACCACAAGAAACTGACTATCAATAAATTGAACCAGCACTATATTGTTCATACTCCTCATCCCACCGTCATTTTGAGTGTCCCCGAGACGAAATAACATAGTATGAATAAAAATATCTCACTTCATCCACTCGGAGTTTAAAACCCTAATTAAACAAGAAAATTTTAAAGGAAGAACCATCATTTTCATATCGCTATTCTTAATAATTCTTATCAACAACTTCATAGGGCTATTTCCCTACATCTTTACAAGGTCTAGGCACATAAACTTTGCCCTAACATTAAGAATCCCCTTGTGAATAAGGTTCATACTATTTGGCTGAATTAACAACACCATCAGAATATTTGCCCACCTAGTCCCTCAAGGGGCCCCCAGAGTATTGCTACCCTTCCTTGTTATTGTAGAAAGAGTTAGAAACGTAATCCGGCCAGGGACATTAGCTATCCGACTATCAGCAAATATAATTGCAGGCCACCTACTACTAACTTTGCTAGGTAACTCTGGAGCAAACCTGACAATCCTAGCCCTAAATATCCTTATCATAGTACAAATTATTCTATTACTACTAGAATCAGCCGTGGCTATAATCCAAGCATACGTTTTCTCAATCTTAACCACCCTATACTCTAGAGAAGTTAATTAATGAAAAACCATCCCTTCCACTTAGTAGACAAAAGGCCATGACCAATTTTGGGATCAGCTAGAATATTCTCATTCATAATAGGATTAATCAAATGATTCCACCTAAATGAAGCAAATCTCTTAACGCTAGCAACGCTGACTAACTCCCTAATCATATACCAATGATGACGAGATATCGTTCGAGAAAGAACCTACCAAGGGCACCACACCACCAAGGTAGTATTGGGGCTACGTTGAGGGATAATCCTATTCATTACCTCAGAAATTTTCTTCTTCTTAGCATTTTTTTGAGCATTTTTCCACTCTTCTCTATCACCTAACATTGAAATAGGAATAAACTGACCCCCAAAAGGAATCAAAACATTTAATCCTCTAGAAATCCCCCTTCTAAATACTATTATCCTATTAACCTCGGGGTTAACTATTACCTGATCTCACCACAGACTAATAGAAAATAACTTTAAAGAAGCTATCCAAAGACTGGCACTAACAACAATGTTAGGTGCCTATTTCTCAATGCTCCAAGCATTCGAATATATAGAAGCCCCTTTCACCATTGCCGATAGAGTTTACGGAACAACCTTCTTTATGACCACAGGACTTCACGGAATACACGTAATTATTGGAACAACTTTCCTTCTAGTGTGTCTCAAACGAATATGAGAAAACCACTTCTCACCCACCCATCACTTAGGGTTTGAAGCAGCCGCCTGATACTGACATTTCGTAGACGTCGTTTGACTCTTCCTTTATATCTCAATCTACTGATGAGGCAGATAAACAACTACCCACATAGTATAAAAATTACATTTGACCTCCAATCAAAAAATCTTCAACAAAGTATGGGTAATTAAAATAATCATCAGAATAAGCCTGATAATCATAGTAATCCTGACAATACTTATTGTGCTGCTAAATATAATTTCAAAAAAAAGAACTTTTGACCGAGAAAAAAATAGACCCTTCGAATGCGGATTCGACCCTAAAAACTTGGCTCGACTTCCTTTCTCATTAAAATTCTTCTTAATCGCCCTAATCTTCATTATTTTTGACGTAGAGCTAACTCTATTGATACCGCTAGTCAAAATCACCGAATCGTCCAAACTCGCCGACTTCTCATTAAGAATCTCCATTTTCTTACTGATTCTCATATTCGGCCTTTTACATGAACAAAACCAGGGATCACTAAACTGAGTTAAATAGGATAATAGTTAAAAAATAACATTTAATTTGCACTTAAAAATTATTGAAAGCCAATTTATCTTAAATAAGAAGCAAAATTTGCAGCTAATTTCGACCTAGTATTAGGTTTTATAACCCTTATTTCTTAATTGAAACCAAAGAGAGGTGTACCACTGTTAATGGTATCAATGAAAATTTTCCAATTGGGCTATAATTTAAAGCTTCTAACTTTATCTAGAGCAATCCATGTTCATAGCCCTGATATATTTACATAGTTTAAGTAAAACGTTACACTTTCACTGTAATATTGGGCCCCCCCCCTGTAAATGTCCAAAGGAAATCCCTCCTTAGTGTCTTCAGCACCACACTCTATATAAGCTATTTGAACAAATTACAAATAAAAGTAAACTCTTAAACAAACTAAAGTAACAAAACAAGCTCCCAACTTACCTAAAAGCAAATTGTGATTGAAAGACAACAGCTTCAACATAAAACCAAATAAATTTTTCCTACCATAGAACTCAAGCCACCCCTGGTCAACACTTTTCCATATAATACCACCAACAGAGACCGATGAGGGGTTCAACCCTCTAGATAAAATAGGCAAATTTCATATTCTTGATATAAATTTCCTAGCCCCGACAAACAGGACACACTTGGCTGCATAAAAAAACTTCTCAACATTAAGCTCTAAGCCGCAAGCCCCACCAATAAAAATTATCGCTATAGTAAACAACTTTATTAAAGGGGGTAAAAAAATAAAATAGGGGGTAGAAAATATTAACCAAGAAAGGCTTCTGCCCATAAAAACAACTAAAACCACTAACTTAAGCATCCCACTAAACATCCCCCCGCAAGGCTCTTCGCCCATTGACAGCAATCTGGGGGCACGCGGAAACTCCCAAAATAAGTATAAAAATAAACGTACCCTATACGCAACAGTAGCCCCAATTCTCATATAAAATATTGAGTACTCTGCTATACTATAAAATTTTATTGAAAACACCTCTGCCATTAAATCCTTTGAATAAAACCCTGACAAAAAGGGGACTCCTATTAAAGCCCTCCTACTAATGATAAAACAGGTAGATGTAAAAGGTATGGCCTGTAAGACCCCCCCTATCAATCGGATATCCTGTCTACCATGTTGATTGTGAATAATCGCTCCGGCACACATAAATAATAACGCCTTAAATAAAGCATGCATTAATAAGTGAAAAAACGCCGGCCCCAAAGACCCCAAAGACAAAAGAAAAATCATAAACCCCAACTGGCTAAGAGTAGATAAAGCTACAATTTTCTTCAAATCATACTCTCAACTAGCCCCCAATCCTGCCATGAGCCTAGTGGCTAAGGCCAGTAAAGACAGCTGCGTAACAACGCCCTGAGAAAATCTTCTAAACCGCAACAATAAATAAACCCCCGCTGTTACCAGTGTAGATGAGTGTACAAGAGAAGAGACCGGCGTGGGCGCAGCTATAGCAGCAGGTAATCATGATGAAAAAGGAATCTGAGCCCTCTTAGTAATAGCAGCTAAAACAATAAATAGGCCAGTAGACCCCAGATCCAAAACTTCAGAATATTTAATCAAGTTTCACCTACCTAAATCCATAGTTAGTCCAATTAAAATTAACAATGAAGCATCTCCCAAACGATTTAATAAAGCAGTCAATATCCCTGCGTTAAAAGACTTAATATTTTGATAATAAATAACCAAGGCATATGAGACAAGACCGAGCCCATCCCAACCTAATAAAATAGAAATCAAATTAACACTAAAAACTATAAAAAATATCGAAAAGACAAACATAACCATTAAGTAAACAAAGCGAGGTAAATTTTCCTCAAATCCTATGTACTCGCCCGTGTAATCCATAATAACTGAAGAAATAAAAAACACAAAACTCATAAAAATCATAGAAGTCCAATCAAAAAAAAGCACAAAGCTTAAATTAACCGAGTTAAAATACATAAAACTAACCTCTACATAAAACGACGCATCCAAAATTATTAAATAAGCCCCCAATGAATAAAACAT